CATTTAGTTTTATGATTTCATCGATTAATAAAGTTATCAAATGAATTGTAATTACAACGGAAACGATCGAAAAGGAAATATGAGTTAATATATGCTCTAAAGTTGAAAATATCATAAAAATTTTAAAAAGGAGGAATCCTGAAATATAAATCAGGAGTTGAATTCATTCTAGAATTTATAATATATTGTATCTATTTTCGAAGAGAAGGTCTGCCGCCACTCGGACTCGAACCGAGATGCTCTCGCACTGCTTCCTAAGAGCAGCGTGTCTACCGATTTCACCATAGCGGCTTGTTCGAATTCATAATAGCCTATTCATAGTCAATCGTCGAGATTTAAGGAGTCAACTAAATGAAATCTTTTTAGTCAAAATGAAAATGGATGAATAAAACTTTGTTCAAATACAAATTCGAAGGTTCATTATTCATTATTATGGGGTATGGGTTTTATTTACCTTAGTGCTTTGGTGTAGTTTATGCTCTTCTATAATTCAATAGAATCGAACTATTGAAACTATAAACTTCAACCCTCTAGTTATTGATAGAACTATAAAAAATTTCTTTATTCTTTTTCATAAAAGATTTATCATTTATATTATTTCCTAAAAGTTAAAAAAAAAAGTTAAAAAATGTATTTTACCAATGAACAAAAAATAAGACCCCTTTTTTATTATTTATTACTCAAAACTTGCACATTAATTCGGACAAAAAATTCCAGGCTTTTGTCGGTTGGGTTGAAAGAGACATATAAATGGGAAATTTATATATTCTAATAGATTAATTCAGAGAAATTCAGATAAATAAGAAGTCAGAAAGTTACACAAAAAATTTTCAAAATAAATGAATAAATTAATTTCAACGATGTATTAATTTTAACTAAAGATCTCTTTTTTACCCTTCTTCAATATATATATATTCATATTTATAATTTATATTTCTATATATATATATATATAGAAAAACGTCGATTATTGTAATTGTGACAAACAGGTTGATGGGGAAAAAAGACTCCCCCATCTCCCAAACAAGAAAATATACTAACAAGGGCTCAAGTTTTGTATCTTGTCTTTATTCTTTTTTCAAAAGCTTTTTATAATTTACTAACCCCTAAACCGAAGAATTATTATTATACATATCCTAATAGCGAAGCGAGTTCTAGTTCATATTGATTAGCCACAAACAATAGGTTTGTTGATTTCCTATTAAGAATGAAATGGGCCTATTTTTCTATTCGGATTATTCCAATGTTTTATTTTATGACTTTTTTTGTCGCACAAAAAAACTTTTTGAGTTTCCGGTAGAAAGAGATTTACCTAATGACAACGCTTTTAAGGCTGCCCAATATCCCTTCCCTTTCCAAATATTTTTACGAATACGCTTTTTTGATATAGAAGTACGTTTTTTTGGAACTGCCATTTAAAAATTAAGAGGTTACTCGTTGTTATAGTTGGATGTGAAAGACATCTATTGGTCAAAACGAATATATTCATTATCTAGTTATTTTCTAGAGAATAATTAGATAATAGAATATATATTATCTAGAGAAAACAAAAAAAAATATATATATATAGATAAAAAATGTGCGAAAATAGTACAAAATCTTACTATAAAAATATAATTAAATTTTTTTCTACATAAAATAGACCGAAGGATTTAAGAATCCTTTAAGAACCCATTGCCTAATGAAAACTTTAATTTTTTCTATTAATTGGTCAAACTTGAGTAAAGAATACTTCGAAATTCCATTTTAAAATTCGAATCAAACTAGTAATTAAAGTAATGAATCTGTTAAAAGATACACGTTTTGTTAAAAAAATCTTCGTTATTTTTTTATTAAATTTGATTTTATTTTACCCCCTTTTGATAATGATAATTACCCCCCTTTTTTATAAATATAAATGATAAATATAAAAATAAATCTTATAGAAAATATAAAATGTTAGATATTATAGCGTTTCCTATAAATGTTTTTTTATTGAAACGGAAACTAATCAATCAGTTTCATACTGAAACTAGTTAATGATTTGGAACAAACTGACTAAAAAGCGAGATTTGTACAAAAATTGTACCTTAGTTAATCCTATGATTCATATCGATTCATATCAGATTTCTTTTTAGTGTAATTTTTTATCATTACTTTATGAATATAAAGTGATTTAATAATAATGAAATTTTGTATTTTCGTTATTTTAAGAAAAATCTTAAAAATCTTAGTTAATAACTAAATTTGTATAAACAAATCTTAGTTAATAACTAAATTCCATATCATTTGCCCAATTGTAACTTCTTTATTTTAATATTTAATTTGGAAAGACCCAGATAATATATAAAATTCGAAAAATATCTTTAAGTTAGTATTAAGAAAAATATCTTTAAGTTAGTATTAAGTTAGTACATCTCTTGATTTTTTTATTGACCCCTTTTGTTTTGAAATTGTTTGAAATTGAAAGGGGGTAGGATCCGGTAAATCGGAAACAATCAATTAAGAATAAAAAACTTTTTTATGGAACAGACATATCAATATTCGTGGATAATACCTTTCCTTCCACTTCCAGTTCCTATGTTAATAGGAGCGGGACTTCTTCTTTTTCCGTCGGCAACAAAAAGTATTCGCCGTATGTGGGCTTTTCAAAGTGTTTTTTTGTTAAGTATAGTCATGATTTTTTCGATCAATCTGTTTATTCAGCAAATAAATGGCAGTTCTATCTATCAATATGTATGGTCTTGGATCATTAATAATGATTTTTCTTTAGAATTCGGTTACTTGATCGACCCGCTTACTTCTATTATGTCAATATTAATCACTACTATTGGAATTATGGTTCTTATTTATAGTGATAATTATATGTCGTATGATCAAGGATATTTGAGATTTTTTGCTTATATGAGTTTTTTCAGTACTTCTATGTTAGGATTAGTTACTAGTTCTAATTTGATACAAATTTATATTTTTTGGGAATTGGTAGGAATGTGTTCATATCTATTAATAGGGTTTTGGTTCACACGGTCTGTTTCTGCAAATGCTTGCCAAAAGGCATTTGTAACTAATCGTGTTGGGGATTTTGGTTTATTATTAGGAATTTTAGGTTTTTATTGGATAACAGGGAGTTTCGAATTTCGAGATTTATTCAAAATATTCAATAACTTTATTTCTAATAATCATAATGAAGTCAATTTTTTATTTGTTACTTTCTGTGCCGTTCTATTATTTTCCGGTGCGGTTGCTAAATCTGCACAATTTCCCCTTCATGTATGGTTACCGGATGCCATGGAGGGGCCTACTCCTATTTCGGCTCTTATACATGCTGCTACTATGGTAGCTGCGGGCATTTTTCTTGTAGCTCGGCTTATTCCTCTTTTCATAGTCATCCCTCACATAATGAATTTCATCTCTTTGGTAGGAGTAATAACAATATTATTCGGGGCTACTTTTGCCCTTGCTCAAAAAGACATTAAGAGAGGTTTAGCCTATTCCACAATGTCTCAATTGGGTTATATGATGTTAGCTCTAGGTATGGGGTCTTATCGAAGTGCTTTATTTCATTTGATTACTCATGCTTATTCGAAAGCATTATTATTTTTAGGATCCGGATCCGTTATTCATTCAATGGAAACTCTTGTTGGATATTCTCCAAATAAAAGTCAGAATATGGTTTATATGGGGGGTTTAACAAAACATATCCCAATTACCAAAACCGCTTTTTTATTAGGTACACTTTCTCTTTGTGGTATTCCGCCTCTTGCTTGTTTTTGGTCCAAAGATGAAATTCTTAATGATACTTGGTTGTATTCACCAATTTTCGCAATAATAGCTTGGTTTACAGCGGGATTAACCGCATTTTATATGTTTCGAATCTATTTACTTACTTTTGAAGGACATTTAAACGTTCATTTTCAAAATTATAGTGGCAAAAAGAATACTCCCTTATATTCAATATCTCTATGGGGTAAAGAAGATTCAAAAAGAATTAACAAAAATTTTCGTTTATTAACGTTATTAACAATGAAAAATCATGATATTTTTTCTTTTTTTTCAAAAAAAACGTATCTAATTGATCAGAATTCAAGAAACATCACACAACCTTTTATTACTATTACCCATTTTGGAAATAAGAAGTTTTTTTTGTATCCTTATGAATCGGATAATACTATGTTATTTCCTATACTTGTATTGGTTCTATTTACGTTGTTCGTTGGATCCCTAGGAATTCCTTTCAACCAAGAAGGATTGTATTTGGACATATTATCAAAATGGTTAACTCCGTCTATAAACCTTTTACATCAAAATTTGAATAATTCAATAGATTGGTATGAATTTTTGAAAGATGCTATTTTTTCAGTTAGTATAGCTCTTTTTGGAATATTTATAGCCTTCTTTTTATATAAACCTGTTTATTCATCTTTACAAAATTGGGACTTAATTAACTCTTTTGTTAAAACAGGTCCTAAAAGAATTCTTTTGGACAAAATAATAAATGGTATATATGATTGGTCATATAATCGTGGTTACATAGATGCTTTTTATGCAAGATTCCTTATTGGGGGAATAAGAGGATTGGCCAAGTTAACTTCTTTTTTTGATAGACGAGTAATTGACGGAATTACTAATGGAGTTGGTGTTTTGAGTTTCTTTGTAGGCGAAGGTATCAAATCTGCAGGTAGTGGGCGCATCTCTTCTTATCTTTTTCTTATCTTTTCTTGTATTTCTTTTTTGTTTTTTTTTTTTTTTATTTCTTGGTTTGTTTTATTATTGTAAATGTATTTATCAAAACAAAAATTTCTTGATTCAAGAACTAGTTGTGTAGGAATTCTGGCAATATGAATGATACATAGAAAGATATCCATGTATATTCTTTTAATGAAAATTTTTATAAACAAATCTAATTTATAGATTAATCGATTTCTTCTTTTTTTTATTTTTAATATTTTCCAAAAAATTTTTGGTGATTTTTCTTTTCCATTATAACTATAACTTGTTTTGTTAGGACTACTTCTTTTCTT